ATCGTCGAAAGAAAAAAAAATTATTTAATTGAAATCAATTAATCAATATTTGTATTTGTGATGCATCCATTGTTGCATTAGATCCATGGGTTTTTTATTGATCTAACTACAAAGATGCTACTTTATCTTTATACTTTATCTTTATATTTATAAATAAATATGGAATGTAGACCCTATAAAGGCAAAGATAATAGGAATTACTAGTCTTAGAATCGAGTTGGGCTGAAATAAAGATTTTTTGAAAATGATTTCATTCGAAATATTATTTATATGGATAAACCCAATTGCTGAGTCTACTGAGTTAAAATTTAAAGTAAAAAAAGTGTTATGTTAGAAGATAACTTTTCGTTCTAAAAAAAAAAATAGATTCGATCCAATTAAAAATGAAAAAAAAAAGAAATGACTCATTATTTGTGGTATCTATAATGTAAATGTAATAGTTATAATGTAAATGTAATAGTTGATGAATCAAAAACTTTCAATTGAACTTCTTTTTTGAATTGATATTTTTGCTTATTTTCCCTCCGATCTTTGAAAATGTAAACTTAGGTAAGTGCTTTATAAACATATGTATAAAAAGAACATATTTCATTTAGCTCCCTCATGCCTACTCTAACTAGTTATTTCGGTTTTTTACTAGCAGCTTTAACTATAACCTCCGCTCTATTTATAGGTCTGAGCAAGATACGACTTATTTGAAATTAATTGAATGAACAACTTAAGAAATCTTTCTGAGACATTCCATATATTTTATAATTCTTTACTGCGTCAATTGATAATTTTTTGTTATTGAGATTCATGGGCAATTCAGATTAATATTTAGAGATAGATATTACCTTTCTTTTTTTTTGTTTCAAACGAATTGAAATGATTGAAGTTTTTCTATTTGGAATCGTCTTAGGTCTAATTCCTATTACTTTGGCTGGATTATTCGTAACTGCATATTTACAATACAGACGTGGCGATCAGTTGGACCTTTGATTAATTAACAAAATTTTGTTGATTGACCTCCTGTGGATTAGAGAAAGGAGGAGGTCAAATTTAGATTACTGTTCAGTTATTTCAGTCTAATTCGAGAATTCAATTCGACCTAACAAGAATGGAATCACGCTCTGTAGGATTTGAACCTACGACATCGGGTTTTGGAGACCCACGTTCTACCGAACTGAACTAAGAGCGCTTTCTTATCACAATAGATAAGACGACTGTAAAGAAAACTTTTTTTTGTAACCCAAAACTACATCTATATCCGGCATGCAGACACTATAGAGTATGATAAAAAAAATGCGAGATTCCGTTTTTAATCGATTTCAATTAATTCCTCCTTACTTCTCAGAGGAAAAGTAATTAGGTAGGGATGACAGGATTTGAACCCGTGACATTTTGTACCCAAAACAAACGCGCTACCAAGCTGCGCTACATCCCTTTCAATTGGTTTTTATAGTGTAATTGTAAAGAATCCCTGTCGTGTTTTCCACATCGTTATTTCCTATATACATAATATATCTTGTCATTTCTTTTTTTTTGTCTCTTATAAGGTATAATAAAAGTATTGGGATATATATGAAAAACAAAGCTGTCATAATCATAAAGTAAATAAAAAAAAGACTTTTCGGGAATATTTAGTAGGAAGGGACATGCTACTCTTTTTCTTAAAAAAAAAAATATCATATCTACAGGATTAATGTACATTTTAATTTGACTTAGTTTAGGGATTTCGTGTACAAAGTAGTCTTTAACTTTAACTATATATGATATATATTTGATCGTAGATTAGATATGTATTACTTTGTTTTTATATTACATTAAAGAAATAAAGAAGGAGGATTTTCAATGCGAGATTTTAAAACATATCTTTCCGTGGCGCCGGTACTAAGCACTCTATGGTTTGGGTCTTTAGCTGGTTTATTAATAGAAATCAATCGTTTTTTCCCGGATGCGTTGACATTCCCTTTTTTTTCATTCTAGTTATTGACATGGAAAGGGGGTAACAAATATTAGAGATAGAATCAACTATCTTTGACTAATCCCTCCCCCCTTTTCTTTCTTCTTTCTCTTTTTATTTGAAAAAAAAAATATTCAAATAATATATTAGAATAAATAGGAGAGAAAGAAGAAAAGTAGATTCAACCTCATCAAAACTTGGGCTCAGGTTCGAATGAAAATTTCTAAAAAAAAAAAAGAGTTAGAACGGAAATGTGGATCTAGGGTAAGAGTATCATACAAGATACTTAAATGAAATACTGTGATTAGAAATAGAGTTAGAAACCCTTTGATTACGTCGTATTTCTTAATTTATTTACTATATATTACCCTATTGATTGCAATGAAATCTTTCTAATTGTATTTCGAGTTAGCAACTTCTATTTTTTTGCTTTTTCTTTCTTCTTCACTTCGGGTCGAAAATAAAAAAAAAAGTTGCTTGAATCAAAAATAAAAAGGAGGTTAGGTTGATGGCTAAGGGTAAAGATGTCCGAGTAAAAGTAATTTTGGAATGTACCAGTTGTGTTCGAAAGAGTGTTAATAAGGGATCAAGGGGCATTTCCAGATATATTACTCAAAAGAATCGACACAATACGCCTAGTCGGTTGGAATTGCGAAAATTCTGTCCCTATTGTTACAAACATACAATTCACGGAGAGATAAAGAAATAGATACAACCAAACGTCTGTCTATCATCCTTTCAAGGAAGGAGACAAAACGATTTTCATTATATAATATTATATATTAATTATATATAATTAATATATAATTAATATATAATAAAATCGAAATAAACAAACCAAATCCTATTTCTTAATTATAATTTTTTTAAGGTCCAGCCGAAATAGGATTTTCGGTATAAGGAATAAACTAAACAAACTATGGATAAATCCAAGCGACCCTTTATTAAATCCAAGCGATCTTTTCGTAGGCGTTTGCCCTCGATCCAATCGGGGGATCGAATTGATTATAGAAACATGAGTTTAATTAGCCGATTTATTAGTGAACAGGGAAAAATATTATCTAGGCGAGTGAATAGATTGACCTTGAAACAACAACGATTAATTACTATTGCTATAAAACAAGCTCGTATTTTATCTTTGTTACCTTTTCTTAATAATGAGAAACAATTTGAAAGAATCGAGTCGACTGCTAGAACTGCTAGTTTTAGAACCAAAAATAAATATTAAATATAAATAATAGGCTTACTCTTTATTTAAATGTAATTGAATCAAAATTTTGAATCAAAATTCGAATCTGAACTCAAACACGGATTGATGTTTTGTTCTAAAGATAATAAAAATCGGGAAAAAATATTTTTTATTTTGAATTTGAATGGGTTTGTTGATTTTTATTTATTTATCGTATTTTATCAGACTAATTTCTACTCTATCCTCCCGGAGCATAAACTCCGGGGAACTTCATTTAAATCATTTCGGGGGATTTTTTCGAATCTTCTTTTTTTATGATCTCATTGGAAATCATATAAAGACAATTCCTATTTAATATAGCTATTTGTGCAAGTATTTTACGATTAAGAAGCAACTGTCTGTTGTGCAGATCGTGTATAAATTTACTATAATTATAGTATACCCCATTTTCGCGAATTACTCCGTTTATCCGAGTGATCCACAAACGACGAAAATCTCTCTTTTGCCTATCTCTATCCCGATGAGCCGAAACCAAAGCTCTTATTTTCTGTTGAGCAATAGTTCGAGTAAGTCTTGAATGAGCCCCTCGAAAGCTTAATCCAAATAAACGAATTTTTGTTCTACGTCTCCGAGCTATATATCCTCGTTTAACTCTAGTCATTGAATAAATGAAACTTTGATGAATAACTAATTACTAATTGATTTTCTTTTTTTGAGTTATTCTTTTATCCTTTCTATTAATAACAAAACGGATTTTTCCAATGTATAAAATAAAAATCCCAATGGCTTTTGCTACTATAACCTTCCCGACCACGATTTTTTTCTTTTTTTATTTCAAGACAAAAAAATAAGAAATTGTATTAAATTAATGTATAAAAATAAAAAAAGAAATGTAAATTCAATTTAAATATTTAAATATAGATGAATAAAGAAATAGTGGGTTCCTTCGTTTCTATGGTTACTTCTTAAACGGTGAGGTCCTCTCTATACACCGGAGCCCTTATACTTCATTTACTGAATGTTATTGATAACCTGTACAGTTCAAACTTGTTGGCTCTACCCATGACCAGTAATAGGTCTTTCACAATGAGATCCACCTATACAGTAACGGTATTTAATTTTGAAGGTTAGCTGGATAGCTGACCCTGTTAGTCCGTTCTTCAAAGAATGGGAGCATAATTTATTTGCTCTAAAAATAAGATTTCCCGCTTAATGGATAACTTCGCTACCAATGGGAAATTTTTCTCATCTTAAATCGGATTTACACCAATAGAAACCATAAATTTCATACACAATAGATGAATAGGTCTTTTTCATTTTCGATAGTAACTGGAGTTTTTCCATTTTATCCTATTCACTGGTATTGATCTTTGATACTGGAAAAATTATTTCCTTTCATTTTGTTCCAGTCCATAATCTGAACGAGTCACACATACACCCTAGTACATGTTCCTCGGCGCTGAGGACATCCCCGAAGAGCGGGGGATTTCGTGACATTTCTGATTGGCTGTCTTGTGTTTCTAATAAGTTGTTTAATAGTTGGCATGCTGAATCATATACATAATGGGCTGGTTTAGATCAATCCTAACCAAATGATTATGAATTATTTCTACTTAATAGAAGTTAATAGAATATTAAATAAATCCATAATGGTAAATCCTGTAACAAGATAAAATCTCAAATGGTTAACTATTTTTATTCGTTTTATTTTATTCGACCGCTACAAGATCAACAATTCCATGAGCTTGGGCTTCTGTTGCTGACATAAAAACATCTCTTTCCATATCTTCCGATACAACCCATAAGGGTTTGCCTGTTCTTTGTACATAAACCCTTGTGAGGGTTTCGCGCAATTTCAATAATTCTTCCGCTTCCAGGATAAATTCTCCTGTTTGTGCCTCGTAAAAAGAGCTAGCAGGTTGATGAATCATTACCCTGATGATATACCCTAAAAAAGGGTTCTTCTATCTCGCATGATGAGGCGAAGAGAAAAAATATATACTAGCAAACCAATAAAAAAGATAGAATTGAACAACCGTACGTGCATCTTTTGCGCATTGCATACGGCTCTATAATGTAATTTACTTTTTTTTTCCGTCGAAGAAAGAGAAAAATAGGATCGATCAGATCCAGATCAGTAAATGATCCAATTACCACCCTTCTTTTCAGAGGAGTTCAAAAATACTACGATGGCTCCGTTGCTTTATATATTTATTTCGTCTGTAATTCAGCAATCCCAAAGTTTCTTTTTTTTTTTATCCGAAAGAAGAAATTCTTTTTTTTTGTACTCTTTCAAACATAAATATTGTTAAGAGTTTTTTGTTTTAGTATGAAGAAAAGTTTGTGACGCTGAAAAGGACTCCTGATAAAAAACAATCGGGAATACTCTTCATCTCATACTACTCTTTCGATACATAATCTAATGTTTTGAAAATAGAGATAAAATTTTCTTATTTATCATATCGAATTCAAAATGCCATGCTATTATTACTTAATATTAATATTTCATATGGTGAAGGCATAGTTTTCTTTTTTTCTCTCAAATAAAAAACTCATTGGCGCCGAGCGTGAGGGAATGCTAAACGTTTGGTAATTTCTCCTCCGACCAGGATAAAAGATCCCATTGAAGCAGCTAACCCCATGCATATTGTATGTACATCTGGTCGCACAAATTGCATAGTATCATAAATAGCTACTCCGGGTATTACCCATCCGCCAGGAGAATTTATAAACAAATACAAATCCTTGGTATCATCCTCGATACTGAGATATACCATAAGACCAATAAGTTGATTCGAGATCTCGCTATCGACCTCTTGGCCTAAAAAAAGTAATCTTTCTCGATAAAGTCGGTTGATTAGGGTAAAATTGTATCCCTTAGGAACCGTACATGCACCTTTTGACGCATACGGTTCAAAAAAAAAAAATTGTGAGAAAATCAATGTGTAGATTCTATTCCTTTTTCATTTTTCATAGAGATTTTTTCCAACTTCTAATGAATAATGAAGGTTTTTTCTATTCTCTTTTTCAAGAAATATTCCTTTTTTCTCCTTTCCCTAATTCCTCATATAACTATATAAAATCGAAAATAAAATAGAATTTACTAAACTTATCGAACTCACTTTTCATTGATGTATTGTTTCATCGAGATCCAATCCAAACCACGATGTCATTTTCTTGTTCTTGAACGGGTCTCTTTAATTTTTTTTAGGTTTATGCTCTACTCCGGGTAAAGATCTGACCGATTTCGATTTGCACATATAGGGCAAATGCTTCCAATACCACTTGTGTTTTTTTTTTTTGTTAAGAATTTCCCTTTTTATTCATTTCATTTCTTTCGACAAATTCAATATTCAACATATTCATTACTCTATTCGAGTGATTAAGATTGACATCATTCTTATTTAAAATTTCAAATCAAAATAAGTTAAAAGTTCTTAAGTTAAAAGTTAAAGTAAATAAAATATATAATACAAGTAGTAATCTTCAATATATTACCAATTGAGATTGGGGTTTTGATAAACGGAGCCTGGATACTTCATTTTATTGGTCCAACCAAGCCAACCATAAATTCTTCTAATTGATAATATTAATCTGAATCCCCCTAAAAAAAGGATCTAATTGCATTTCACGCTCCAAATTTTTGATGCTTCAATCAATCTTTCTTGGGTGAAAGGGAGGATATCTCAATCGGGAGAGAGAACGGGGAAATTCCATATGACCCAATATATCTGACAAGTCGCACTATACGTCAACCCAAGATGCATCTTCCTCTCCAGGACTTCGAAAGGGAACTTTTGGAACACCAATAGGCATTAAATGAAAGAAAAAAGAATTAAGTACTATATTTCACTTTGATGTGGAAACGTAATAATAGGGTTATTGTCTTCATAATATCAACCTTTATCATATTTTCTGCATAGATTAGAAAAGTTTAGTGAAAAAAAAAGATAGAATAAATAAAGAAAAATTCTTACGAATATAGCCTTCCAATAATGAACAAATATGAAAGCATTCACTGAGCGAAGATGGTATCAACTCCCCATTGCGTATTGCTACTTATCGGGTATAGAATAGATTTGTTTCTCTTTGTTCCTACAACCATAATTGTTCCATTATTATCAACAGAATAGAACAAACATTAACCCTTGTTCCGAGAGAATCCATTGAACAAAAGGGGTCCATTGCATAGTCATAGTATTTTCCAATGCAATAAAGTTACATAGTGTCATTTATCTTTGATAAAGGGGTATTTCCATGGGTTTGCCTTGGTATCGTGTTCATACCGTCGTATTGAATGATCCCGGCCGGTTGATTTCTGTCCATATAATGCATACAGCTCTAGTTGCCGGTTGGGCCGGTTCGATGGCTCTATATGAATTAGCAGTTTTTGATCCCTCTGACCCTGTTCTTGATCCAATGTGGAGACAGGGTATGTTCGTTATACCTTTCATGACTCGTTTAGGAATAACCAATTCATGGGGCGGTTGGAGTATTACAGGGGGAACTATAACAGATCCGGGTATTTGGAGTTACGAAGGTGTGGCCGGAGCGCATATTGTGTTTTCTGGCTTGTGCTTTTTGGCAGCTATTTGGCATTGGGTGTATTGGGATCTAGAAATATTTTCTGATGAACGTACAGGAAAACCTTCTTTGGATTTGCCTAAGATTTTTGGAATTCATTTATTTCTTTCCGGGGTGGCTTGTTTTGGTTTTGGCGCATTTCATGTAACAGGCTTGTATGGTCCTGGAATATGGGTGTCTGATCCTTATGGACTAACTGGAAAAGTACAACCTGTAAGTCCAGCATGGGGCGTGGAAGGTTTTGATCCTTTTGTTCCAGGAGGAATAGCCTCTCATCATATTGCAGCAGGGACATTGGGCATATTAGCAGGCCTATTCCATCTTAGTGTCCGTCCGCCTCAGCGTCTATACAAAGGATTACGTATGGGCAATATTGAAACCGTTCTTTCGAGTAGTATCGCTGCTGTCTTTTTTGCAGCTTTTGTTGTTGCCGGAACTATGTGGTATGGTTCGGCAACTACTCCGATCGAATTATTTGGCCCCACTCGTTATCAATGGGATCAGGGATACTTTCAGCAAGAAATATATCGAAGAGTAAGTGCTGGGCTAGCCGAAAATCAAAGTTTATCAGAAGCTTGGTCGAAAATTCCTGAGAAATTAGCTTTTTATGATTACATTGGGAATAATCCCGCAAAAGGGGGATTATTTAGAGCGGGCTCAATGGACAACGGCGATGGAATAGCTGTTGGATGGTTAGGACACCCTATTTTTAGAGATAAAGAAGGACGTGAACTCTTTGTACGCCGTATGCCTACTTTTTTTGAAACATTTCCAGTCGTTTTGATAGATGGGGACGGAATTGTTAGAGCTGACGTTCCTTTTAGAAGAGCGGAATCTAAGTATAGCGTTGAACAAGTAGGTGTAACTGTTGAGTTTTATGGTGGCGAACTCAACGGAGTCAGTTATAGCGATCCCGCTACTGTGAAAAAATATGCTAGACGTGCTCAATTGGGTGAAATTTTCGAATTAGATCGTGCTACTTTGAAATCTGATGGTGTTTTTCGTAGTAGTCCAAGGGGTTGGTTTACCTTTGGGCATGCTTCCTTTGCCCTACTCTTCTTCTTCGGACACATTTGGCATGGGGCCAGAACCTTGTTCAGAGATGTTTTTGCTGGTATTGACCCAGATTTGGATGCTCAAGTAGAATTTGGAGCATTCCAAAAACTTGGAGATCCGACTACAAGAAGACAAGGAGTCTAATACACCATTGCTTTGTTATTTTTGGCCTCTACTTTTTTTTGATTTGACATAGGATACTAGAGAAATCTTGATTTGAATCACTGCCCTTTTTTTACTTTTTTTTTATCATTATCGGGAAAATAATCCCAAGTAAACAGGTATGGAAGCTATAATTGTAAACCACAATCGAATCTATGGAAGCATTGGTTTATACATTTCTATTAGTCTCGACTCTAGGGATAATTTTTTTCGCTATCTTTTTTCGGGAACCTCCTAAAGTTCCAACTAAAAAGATGAAATGATTTTTTATTATCTCAATTGAAGTAATGAGCCTTCCAATACTGGAAGGCTCGTTACTTCAACTAGTCCCCGTGTTCCTCGAAAGGATCTCTTAATTGTTGAGAGGGCTGCCCAAAAGCGGTATATAAAGCGTACCCTGTAAAACTTACAAGTAAACCAGATATAAAGATGGCGACTAGGGTTGCTGTTTCCATTATTATATAAATATAATTTCGAGACCACAATGGATCTATGATAAAAATCCTTTATTTACAACGGAATGGTATACAAAGTCAACAGATCTCAATGAATACAATCGGATTTATGGCTACACAAACCGTTGAAGGTAGTTCTAGAGCTCGTCCAAAACCTACTACCGTAGGGGCTTTATTGAAACCATTGAATTCGGAATATGGTAAAGTAGCTCCTGGATGGGGAACTACTCCTTTGATGGGAGTTGCAATGGCTTTATTTGCAATATTCCTATCTATTATTTTGGAAATTTATAATTCTTCTGTTTTACTGGATGGAATTTCAATGAATTAAATCCACAAGAAAAAGAAATCCAAAAGAACCAGAAAGTTCTAGCCTTTCAATACAAAGTGAATTTTTCGGGCTCCCATTTCTATTTCTAACTCCCTTTTTGGGTAGTTCGATCGCGGAATTTCTTTCTTTCTGTATTTCCGGAATATGAGTGTGTGACTTGTTATAATTGATCCTATTGATAATACAGAGAATGAGTCTGTCATCTTATCCTGATAGAGATGGTTCTAACTCGTCGGATATTCATTCTGGTATCTGGAACACGGAATATATAAAATAGA